GAATTTCCGAAAGATTGGTTCGTGGACGGTATTCAGATAAAAATCTTATTTCCTTTCCGTTTGAAACCTTGGCACAAATCGAACCTAGGATCCTCTGAGAAAGATCTAATGCAAAACAACAACGAACAAGAGGATTTTGGTTTTTTAACAGTTTGGGGAAAGGAAGCTCGACGTCCTTTTGGTTCGCCCCGAAAACAACCTTCCTTTTTTAAACCCGTTTTAAAGGAACTCGAAAAAAAAATTCGAAAATTACAGAAGCACTCTTTTCAAGCTCGAATAGTTTTCAAAGGAAAAACAAAATTATTTCAACAAGCTTCATATGAATCGAGTGAAATTAAAGAAGAAAAAGATTCCATAATCAGCAATCAGATAATTCACGAATCATTTAATCAAATTACATCTCCGAGTTGGAAAAATTCTTCAGTGACAGAAAAAAAAATGAAGGATCTCACTGATAGAACAAGTACAATTCGAAATCAAGTAGAAAGAATCACAAAAGAGAAAAAAAAAGTAACTTCAAGTTATAATGCTAAAAGATTCGAAAAACGGCAAATATTAAAAAGAAGAACTGCTGGATTAATCGCTAAATTACCCCTGTTTTTCAAATCTTTCATTCAAAGAATATACACAGATATCTTTTTATCTATCATGAATATTCCCAAAATGAATACAGAACTTTCTCTTGAATCAACAAAAAAAAAATGCATTTCTAATAATGAAGAAGAAAAAATGAATAATGAAGAAGAAAAAATGAATAATGAAGAAGAAAAAATGAATAATGAAGAAGAAAAAATGAATAAAAAAAAGAAAAATCCAATTATTTCTACTATCAAAAAGGCACTTGATTCTATTATAAATAGTAATATAATTTCACATCTTTTTTATGAATTATCCTGCGTGTCACAAGCATATGTATTTTACAAATTATCACATCAACTTAGTAACTCGTATAAATCTGTTCTTCAACATCAAGGAAGCCCTTTTTTTCTTAAGCCCGAAATAAAGGCTCCTTTTGAAACACAAGGAATGGGTCATTCGAGTTATGAAATGAATCACTGGAAAAGCTGCTTAAGAGGGTTAAGAGGACATTATCAATACGATTTATCTCAGATCAGATGGTCTAGATTAATACCAGAAAAATGGCGAAATACAGTTCATCAGCGTCGTATAGCTAAAAATGAAAATTTTAGCAAATGTCAAGACCAATTAATTCATTCCAAAAAACAAAAACAATTTGAAGTAGATTCATTATCTAATCAAAAAGAAAATTTTCAAAAATCCTATAGATATGATCTTTTATCATATCAATTTCTTAATTATGAAAATAAAAGGGAATGCTGTTTTTATAGATCTCCGTTTCAAGGAAATACGCACCAAGAGATTTCTTATAAAACGGCTAAAGAAAGCCTTTTTGATATGCAGGTGAACGTCCCTATGAAGAATTATCTAGGAAAGGTCCATATTCCGGAAAAAATGGTCGATACAAGATATTTGGATTGGAGAATTCTCCATTTTGATCTTAGAAAAAAAGTCGATATTGAGGCCTGGAGCACGATCGATACCAATAGGGATCAAAGGAAAAGAGTTCATATTAATGAATATGAAATAATTCATAAAAATGATCTTTTTGATCTTAGGATTCCAGCTAAGAGGATTCCAGCTAAGAGGATTCCAGCTAAGAGGATTCCAGCTAAGATCCCAGAAATCAATCCACCAAATTCAAACGGATTTTTTGATTGGATGGGAATGAATGAAAAAATGCTAAAGCATCCCATATCGAATCAGGAACTTTGGTTCTTCCCAGACTTTGTGTTACTTTCTAATGCATATAAAACGAAACCTTGGTTTATAGCAAGAAACTTCCTTCTTTTAAATTTGAATAATAGTAGTAGTACTGAAAAGGAAAAGATCAATGAAGGAAGTTTTTGGATAGAAAAGTATCGAAATCAAGAAGAAAAAAAATCCACAAGCCGAGGAGATCTTAAATCCGTTCTCCCACAACAAAAAGCTATTGAAGAAAAGGATGCAAGATCAGACATGAAAAAAGGGAAAAAGAAAAAAAAAAAAAACATCGCAGAAATAGAACTAGATTTATTCCTGAAACGTTATTTTCTTTTTCAATCGAGATTCGGCGAGACTTTGGCTCAAAGAATGCTCAATAATATCAGGATGTATTGTCTCGTGCTTAGACTGATAGATCCAAGAAAAATTATTCTAGCCTCGATTCAAAAGAGAGAAATGAGTTTGGATATCATGCTGCGTGACAATTTGAAAGAATTCATGCGAAGAAGAGCATTTACTATAGAACCCATTCGTCTGCCTGGAACAAAAGATGGACAATTTATTACGTATCAAACCATAGGTACTTCGTTGGTTCATAAGAGTAAGGACCAAACGAAATACCAAGAGAAAAGATATCTTTCTAAGAAATTTTTTGATAAAGCTATTTTCTCACATGACAGAATAAGTAGAAATAGAGACAAAAAGCATTTTCAAGAAG